ACTAATCCTAACATTGAAGTATTGAAAAACCCCATATAAGCAAAAAACCTCAGATATCCTTGATCATGAGACATATAATTGTCACTATAAATCAGAACCAAAATTCCAACAGTTGTAATTAATATTGACATAATAGACGTAAGTGGATCAATAAAGTAACCGAACTCAAAAGAAAATTCATTATTTATGGTCCAAGACCATACATTTTGATGAATAGAACTTATAAAAATTTGTTGAATAAATAGATAGAGTGAAAAGATCATAACTATACTTAACAAAAAAATACTCAGAAAAGTCCACATACGCCGAAGGTTTTTTGTTGCTGTCGGAAAAAGTAGAAGTCCAACTCCTAGTAAAATGGGTACTGGAAGTGGAATGAAAGGGATGATCCATGAATATTGATATGTATGTTCCATAAAATAAAAAACCCTTTTTATTTTATTCTTAAATTTTTTATTTCTTATTCACTGGTTTGTATATATATATATATATATTTTTTTCAAAAGGGACAAAAAAAGCACGCGATTTCAAACCGAAATATAAAATTTTTGAATTAGTATAATCCTTCATAAATCTTTGAAAATAAATATATATTCAAATCAAAAAATTAGAAGTGATTAAATAATATTACTAAGCTATTGCCAAAAAAAATTATTTGTCTTTTTTTATTACTACTAAAATAAAATTGTGATTTTCTACAGATATAGAAAAAGTTAATTATAATTCCGTACTACAATAATTTATATACATATATTAAGAATAGAACAAAGATTTACACGACAAAAAAATACTTAATATTTATTATATAAGAAAAAAACTTTACATAAAAATTTTATTTGAGTTTGATAATTTATAATTATTAAGGAATTAATTTTAATTTTGGAATTTAGTGACTGTCTTCCAATACACTAAGTGATCTTTTTTTTTTGCAAGAAAGATTATTATAATTTCAGAATTTTATTGATAATATAATCTATCAATAGAGATTAATTAAATGAGCACTCTCGTACGGATTTCAAACGTTAAATAAAATAAAAATTTAATAACCAAAATTTATAAAAAAAGTAAAAAACCATTGGGTTTTAAACTTTTGAATGTTTTTTTTGTTTTGAAAATAATATATAATAAAATTTTAAAGAAAAACTCAATATGGAGTACGAACGAATAGCATAATAAATGTCTTTGACATCCAATTATACCACTGAAAAACTTTTTTTTTCATTTTTGAATGGCAGTTCCAAAAAAACGTACTTCTATCTCGAAAAAGCGTATTCGTAAAAAAATTTGGAAAAGGAAGGGATATTGGACATCGTTGAAAGCTTTTTCGTTAGGTAAATCACTTTATACAGGTAATTCAAAAAGTTTTTTTGTACAACAAAATAAATAAAAAACACTATAATAATTAGAATTATCCTAACAAAAAAACTAATTTTTTAGAAAAAAAAAAAATTAGGAACCAAAAGAGGAACAAAAAGACAATATATAGATAAAAAGAAAGGTTAACATTTTTTTTTCCAAACAAGGGATTCTTATTTTCCCCATCGCTAACTTGATGCAATAATAAAAAAAGATCTTGTATTTCCTCGTTAAGAGGAAATACAAGATCTTTAAGCGAAATCAATAGGTTCTTAAAATTAATTAATTCTAAGTGAAAAACTTTTAACTTTATACCTTTAGGAATTTTTATTTATCTGAATTGTTATATTCTTTACTTGGAATCAAATTGATAAAAGCATCTATCCATAACAAGTGAATATTAGATAATAATAAATAATAATATATTATATTATTTCTAAGTGATCAAAAAATCTTATGTTTGTACAGTATAAAACGATGTAGCAAAACAGATGGTTTGATAATTATTTTTGCTATCTTGAGCAATTAGGCAAATCTTATTTTATTTTATTTAAAATTTCTAAGTATTTTGGCGAAGTTTTAATTTTTAGAAAAAGCATTTTTTATTGTATTCTATAAAAAAAAGAAAGTACAAAAAGTTAATTTAAAAAATTTAAACTAACTCAGGTAAAAAAAAAAGATCTTAATTGAATTAAAACCCCAAAAACCTATTTAAACTGGTTTTTATTCATGAAATTAATTGTAAATTCCATTGAATTGGCCTCTTTATTTATATTTTAATCTCGACGATTGAATAAAAACTTGTTAGTATTTTTTTGAACAAGTTGCCGCTATGGTGAAATTGGTAGACACGCTGCTCTTAGGAAGCAGTGCTATAGCATCTCGGTTCGAGTCCGAGTAGCGGCATAAGATCTTATAAAAGAGATATTATATTATAAGTTTTATAATCAAACTAATACCCGACTTTTTTCGAAAATCGGGTAAAACCTAGTATTAATTTATTAATTTTTAACATTTTTTTATGATTTTTTCAATTTTAGAGCATATATTAACTCATATATCTTTTTCGGTCGTTTCTATTGTACTGACAATTTATTTTTTAACTTTATTAGTTAATTTAGATGAAATCATAGGATTTTTTGATTCATCAGATAAAGGAATCGTAATTACGTTTTTTGGTATCACAGGATTATTATTCACTCGTTGGATTTATTCAGGACATTTTCCATTAAGTAATTTATATGAATCATTAATTTTTCTTTCGTGGGCTTTTTCAATTATTCATATTGTTTCCTATTTTAATAAAAAACAAAAAAATAACCTAAACGCAATAACTGCGCCAAGTGCTATTTTTATTCAGGGTTTTGCTACTTCAGGTCTTTTAAACAAAATGCCTCAGTCTGCAATATTAGTACCAGCTCTCCAGTCCCAGTGGTTAATGATGCACGTAAGTATGATGATATTAGGCTATGGCGCTATGTTATGCGGATCATTATTATCAATAGCTCTTCTAGTCATTACATTTCGCAAAGTTGGCCCTACTTTTTGGAAAAAGAATATAAAAGAAAATAATTTCTTAAATGAATTATTTTCTTTTGATGTACTTTACGACATAAATGAAAGAAATTCTATTTTACTACAACAAAACATTAATTTTAGTTTTTCTCGAAATTATTATAGGTATCAATTGATTGAACAATTAGATTATTGGAGTTTTCGTATTATTAGTCTTGGATTTATTTTTTTAACCGTCGGCATTCTTTCAGGAGCTGTATGGGCTAATGAGACGTGGGGTTCATATTGGAATTGGGATCCAAAAGAAACTTGGGCATTTATTACTTGGACCATATTCGCAATTTATTTACATGTTAAAACAAATAGGAATGTTAGGGGTATAAATTCTGCAATTGTGGCTTCTATAGGCTTTATTTTAATTTGGATATGCTATTTTGGCGTCAATCTTTTAGGAATTGGTTTACATAGTTATGGTTCATTTACATCAAATTAAATAAAACATTAACCAAAAAATAAAGGAATCCAAATAAAAAAGAATAGCATCTATATATAACTTCATATAAGTTAAGAAATCTAATTTAGTTTTATCTAATTTAGTTTTAGTAGTAAATAATCAAGAACCTTTTGAATCAAGTAGTACAATGATTCAAAAGGTTCTCACAATACAAAGACCAAAGACTTCTGATTACAATTCAATTTAATGCTTTTTTTTATTTCCTGAAAACTAGCCATAAAAATAATTAGATAAAATGGATTCGACCTTGTCACTTGCTAATGAGAGCACAAAATCAGGATAAATCCCAATACCTATTATTGGTAGAAGAATAGAGATTGAAAGAAATAACTCTCGGGGTCCAGAATCAAAAAAAGAAAAGTTTTTGACATTAATTAACTTGTATCCATAGAACATTTGGCGTGACATAGATAATAAATATATAGGAGTTAATATCATTCCAATTGCCATTACAAAAATAATTAAAATTTTTGAAATTAATAAATATTTTTGGCTGGTAATTATTCCAAAAAAAACGATTAATTCTGCAACAAAACCACTCATGCCCGGTAATGCAAGGGAAGCCATCGATAAGACAGTAAACATTGTAAATATCTTTGGAATGGAGATAGCCATTCCACCCATTTCATCAAGATAAACAAGCCGAATTCTATCATAACTAGTTCCTGCCAAGAAAAAAAGTGCAGCGCCAATAAATCCATGAGAGATTATTTGTAAAATAGCTCCATTAAGTCCAGGGTCCGTTATAGAACCAATACCTATAATTATAAAACCCATATGAGATACAGAAGAATAGGCTATTCTCTTTTTTAAATTACGTTGACCAGGAGATGTTGAAGCTGCATAAATTATTTGGATTGTACCGACTACCATCAACCAAGGAGAAAACATAGAATGAGCGTGAGGTAATAATTCCATATTGATTCGAACCAACCCATATGCTCCCATTTTTAATAAGATTCCAGCGAGAAGCATACAGGTACTGTAATGTGCCTCGCCGTGGGTGTCAGGTAACCAAGTATGTAAAGGTATAATCGGTGATTTGACGGCAAAAGCAATAATAAATCCAATATAAAATAGTATTTCGAGTGTGACAGGATAGGATTGATTAGCTAATAGTTCTAAATTTAATGTTGGTTCGTTCGAACCATATAAACTTATACCTAAAACTCCTATTAATAAAAAAATAGAACTTCCTGCAGTGTATAAAATAAATTTTGTAGCTGAATACAGACGTTTCTTTCCACCCCACATGGATAAAAGTAGATAAACGGGAATTAATTCTAATTCCCACATGATGAAAAAAAGTAAAAGATCCCGAGAAGAAAATGATCCTATTTGACCGCTGTACATTGCTAACATCAGGAAATGAAATAATCGGGAATCCCGAGTAACAGGAAAAGCCGCTAACGTAGCTAAAGTAGTAATAAATCCCGTCAGTAAAATTGTTCCTATAGAAAGTCCATCTATTCCCATTCTCCAGTAAAAATCAAAAAAATTTATCCATTTATAATCTTCAGACAGTTGAATTAATGGATCGTCCATTTTATAATTATAACAAAAAGCGTAGGTCGTTAGAAGAAGTTCTAAGATACAAATGCATATAGTATACCATTTATTTACTTTATTTCCCCTATGCGGGAGAAATAACATTAACGAACCAGCAGATATTGGAAAAACAACAATTATTGTTAACCAAGGAAAATCATTCGTGGTAAAGACAAGATACACCAGGTCCAAAGAACGCGTACTCAAAAAATATATATATAAATAAAAAAATATAATTTAACTTTTTTGAGTACGAGTACTTGTCAATAAAAAAAAATTTTTTATTCCAAATTTATTCAAATGAGGTTTTCGGTAACGTATCAATAAGCTAGACCCATGCTTCGAGTTGTTTCATGCCATAAATAAACTCGAACGCTCAAAAAATCCGTCGGACAGGCAGATTCACATCTCTTACAACCAACACAGTCCTCGGTTCTTGGAGCGGAAGCTATTTGCTTAGCTTTACATCCATCCCAAGGTATCATTTCTAATACGTCTGTAGGGCATGCTCGGACACATTGAGTACATCCTATACAGGTATCATAAATTTTTACTGAATGTGACATAGGATCTATAGTTTTTTGAATGTCATAAATTTTCAATCTAGTAAACTTCTAACTGAATGATATATTAAAATACTAGATTAAGCAATGATTTCCTTTAATAGAATTTTTGTAATGAATTCTGGCTCAATTGATTAAAAAAAGGGGCTAAAATACTTTGATTTCTTATATTTTCACAAATATAATCTAGTAAGTCATAACCTATTATATATATATGCAAATTAAAATCTATAATTTTTTTTATTTATGCTACTTATTTAATAAGGTCGATTGGTTGATGCGAGTTGATTTTCTGTTACGATAAATTGACGAAACTATAGCTAATCCAATAGCTGCTTCAGCGGCTGCAATTGCTATAACAAAAATGCAGAAAATATCCCCTTTTAGTTGGGAATTATCAAAAAAATCAGAAAATGTTACGAAATTCATATTAACTGCATTGAGTATAAGTTCAAGACACATAAGAGCCCTAACCATATTTCGACTCGTGATCAATCCATAAAGACCAATCAAAAATAAATAGGCACTCAAAACAAGTCCATGTTCGAGTATCATTCAGCAACTCCTTATCAATTTTGATTCATTTCAATATGAACAATAATTCACCGGATTCAATCAACTAGAATATAACAAAAAAGTACGAATAAAAAAAATATTTAGGTAAAATTTTGGTAAAAAAAATATTTCAAATATATATATATATAAATATATATATTTAAAATATTAAATAGTATTCAATCAAATTTAATTGAATGAACGAAAAAAAATATCATAACATACATAAAGTTTTCTTTAGTCTTTACTAATTGAACGTTTTTTATTGACGAGCCACCGAAATTGCACCTATCAGAGCAACTAAAAGAATTATTGAAATGAGTTCAAATGGAAGAAAAAAATCTGTTGATAAATGAATTCCTATTTGTTGACTATTACTTATTAAATCTTGCTCTAGAATCTGGTTTAATCTTGTAGCCCAAATAACCCCGTACCATGACGTATCGAGAATTGTAGAAATTAATGAAAAAAGAATAGTTGTACAAACCAACGAAGTAATCCCATTCCCAACGGTCCACAGATTGAAATTTGTGTAATATTCTGAATCATTCATGAACATCACAGCAAATATGATTAAAACATTTATGGCCCCCACGTAAATAAGGAGTTGTGCGGCAGCTACAAAATGGGAATTTGATAGAATATACAATAAAGATATACAAACAAGAACAAATCCTAAGGAAAAGGCCGAAAATATTGGGTTGGGAAGTAATACCACTCCCAGACCTCCTACTAGAATACCGAATCCCAGAAAAACGAAAAGAAAATCATGTATTGGTCCAGGCAAATCCATTATATTATTAAAATAAGAAAAAAATCGAAACCCTTTTCATGACCTTATTAATTTAACCGGGGAATTTGTTTTTAATATGTTTCTAATAGAGTGAAATTAGAATCTAATGGATATGAATTTATGTAGATACAATTATTAGACAGTTTAGCTTTTTTATGCTAAAGTGTTCAACCAACCTATCTGTTTAAATAAAGTAATTACGAATTTATTATATTAAAAGAATGAGCCTTAATACTTAAGATTATTATATAAATATAATACAAGTTTTAATTAAATTCTTTATATAATTAAAAAAAATTGAATTCTTTTTTTAATAAACTTAATGGGTTTACCCATTTTTTGTTTGAGGTGAATTTAAAATTGTTCGAATAGTGTAATCGTCAATTACTGACATTGGTAAACGACCCAAAGCTATTTGATTATAATTCAATTCGTGACGATCATAAGTTGAAAATTCATATTCTTCGGTCATTGACAAACAATTTGTTGGACAATATTCAACACAATTACCGCAAAATATACAAATTCCAAAATCAATACTGTAATTAAGCAATCGTTTTTTTCTAATATTCGTTTCCAATTTCCAATCAACAACAGGTAGATCTATAGGACATACTCGAACACATACTTCACAAGCAATGCATTTATCAAATTCAAAATGTATTCGCCCACGGAAACGTTCCGAGGTTATTAATTTTTCATAGGGATATTGAATAGTTACAGGTAAACGATTTGTGTGGGATAAGGTAATCATGAAACCTTGACCAATATACCTTGCAGCTCGTAGGGTTTGTTGACCATAATTCATGAACCCGGTTATCATAGGAAGCATATTGTAATTATCTATAAATAATTTGATCTTTGTTTCTTTCTCTTGTTTAAAACAAGTAATGAATATATTGGATTCATTTTCAATTTATAGTGAAAAGAGTTGGAAAGAAGTTGTTAATAATAGATTACCAAGGGAAATAGGTAAAAGAAATTTCCATCCAAGATTTAGTAGTTGATCCATTCTTAGCCTAGGTAAAGTCCATCTTGTCGCGATAGAAATGAACAAGAACAAATATGTTTTAGCTAATGTAATAAAGATACCTATTGTTGTTCCAAAAGTTTGATCCCTCTCAAATAGCTCCAGAATAGATATATACGGAATAGAAATATTCCAACCGCCTAAGTATAGAACTGTCACAAATAATGAGGAAATTAATAGATTTAGATAAGAAGCAACGTAAAATAAACCAAATTTGATACCTGAATATTCAGTTTGATAACCTGCTATTAATTCTTCTTCCGCTTCTGGTAAATCAAACGGTAATCTCTCGCATTCTGCTAGGGAAGAAATTATAAAAATGATAAAACCTATCGGTTGACGCCACAAATTCCATCCCCAAAAACCATATTTTGATTGTGCCTCAACTATATCAACTGTACTTAAACTGTTAGATAATCCTAGTCGGTGATAACATTACTATTCTCACCGCTATTACAAAACCGTACATGAGGTCTTCGCCTCATACGGCTCCTCGGGGGCCAGAAATAAATCTAAGGACCAGATTAGTATTATTTAGATGGATATGATGTGTTCTAAAATAGATTAAATATAAATATATCTGGGGTCCCAAATTATACCAATGGAATTCTGTCTGCTCAAATTCTAATAATAAAAAAAAGCGCTTCGGAATTCATCTCATCTTTTACAAATTTTAATTTCTATTTGTTGAGTCATAACTTAATCCTTTAATAAAAAACTCCTTGTAAAAATAAAAAAAGGTATTTCAGCCCATCGTGGTTTTCAATTACGAAAAAGAATTAGACATCCTATTAGTTTATTATTCATGACAGAAATTCTATTTTATTTTCGAAATATATGAAAAAACTATCCTTGTTTCGTTCCTATTCTTCTTTCCTTTTTTATTAAAAAGTTGGTGGACTTAAAAAATAAAAGATTATTTCGTTTCTGATAGTCATTACATTTATCGGTGGATAGGAGCATACTCTGAATCGGAATCTTGGGGGGTACTGTCTGATCATTTCTACTAATTTCAAGCCCCAATTAATCTTCTTTTTTTGTTATCTTAATGGTATGCATAAATATCCTTTGCAATTTGTTTAATCTCTATTACAAATTCTTTGTGTATTTTGGTGTTTCTAACCATCCACTCACTTTTACCTAATTGCCGCTCACTTTGTAATACATGTATGTTAATCTATATAACTGATAGTGAAAACGCCATGCGGTTAATATTTTGAACCCGCTTCAAGCCAGGATGACTAAATCAACCAACCTTGGGGTAAAGTGATTATTACGATTATGTTTATTTCCGTTTAACCTTTGTACATAGGAAATGAGACTCAATTTTTTTTACTGCTAATTTCTGAGCAGTTTTTTTCACTCATATATAACTATCAAATTCCTTTTATTAAGATTAACCCAAAAATAAATATATATATTCCGTTTTTAACTTATTCGTCTAGAAGAAACGTAATAGTAAAAATGTTTATATTTCAACGAATCGCACGTAGAGATATTGATAAAACACATAGAGTTAATGGTATTTCATAACTAATCGATTGGGCAGCAGCTCGGAGACCACCTAAAAAAGAATATTTATTATTTGATCCATATCCTGACATAAGAAGTCCAATAGGAGCAATACTTGAGATGGCAATCCATAAAAAAATACCGATATTGAGATCCGCTAAAACAAGGTGATTGCTAAAGGGAATTACTGAATAACTTAGTAAAATTGAGATAACTGCTATCGACGGTCCAATACTAAATAAAGGGCTATTTCCTCTAGCTGGACGAAGATCTTCTTTAAAAAGTAGTTTTGTCCCGTCGGCTAGGGCTTGAAGAATTCCCAACGGGCCAGCGTATTCAGGTCCAATACGTTGTTGTATCCCTGCAGATATTTCTCTTTCTAACCACACAATTACTAGTACACCTGTTATGATTCCCAATACAAGAGAAAATATAGGGACAAACATCCATATTAGTCCGTAGACCTCTTTTAAAGATTCCAATCTAACAAAAGAATTTATAGTTTGTATTTCTGTTGCATAAATTATCATTTTAACGATCAACTTCTCCCATAATTATATCTATGCTACCGAGTATCGTCATAATATCAGCCAATTTCATTCTTTTAACTAGTTCAGGAAGAATTTGCAAATTAATAAAACCCGGTGGTCTTATTTTCCATCTCCAAGGAAAACCACTTTGATCTCCTATGAGAAAAATTCCCAACTCCCCTTTTGGGGCTTCAACTCTTACATAAAGTTCTTGTTTCGATAATTCAAAAGTAGGAGAAGGTTTTTTACTAATGAATCGATATTCAAAATCATTCCATTCTGGATTCCTTTTTTTATCAAAGCCTCTGCTTTCTAAATTCTCATAGGGACCTCCCGGAAGTCCTTCCAGAGCCTGTTGAATAATTTTTATGGATTCTGTCATTTCGCTAAGTCGTACTAAATAACGAGCTAATGAATCCCCTTGTTTTTGCCATTGAATTTCCCATTCAAATTCATCGTAAGACTCATAACGATCAACTTTACGAAGATCCCATGGTATTCCGGATGCGCGTAGCATTGGTCCGGATAAACCCCAATTTATTGCTTCTTCCCCACCAATAATCCCAACTCCTTCAACCCGTTCTAAAAAAATAGGATTTCGTGTAATCAGTTTTTGATATTCAACAACCTCGGTTAAAAAATAATCACAAAAATCCAAGCATTTATCTATCCAACCATAAGGTAAATCAGCCGCAATTCCTCCAATACGAAAAAAATTATGCATCATTCTCATACCGGTGGCAGATTCGAATAGATCATATATAAATTCGCGTTCTCTGAAAATATAGAAAAAAGGAGTCTGTGCACCAATATCTGCCATAAAAGGGCCGAGCCATAACAGATGAGAAGCTATACGACTCAATTCCAGCATAATTACTCTGATATAGCTGGCCCTTTTAGGAACTTGAATATTTCCCAATTGTTCTGGTCCATTTACTGTTATTGCTTCTGTAAACATAGTAGCTAAATAATCCCATCGCGTTACATAAGGTAAATATTGTATAATTGCCCGGTTTTCTGCAATTTTTTCCATTCCCCTGTGTAAATAACCCAATATGGGTTCACAGTCAACAACATCCTCGCCATCTAGAGTAACAATTAAGCGAAGAACACCATGCATGGATGGGTGGTGAGGTCCCATATTGACTATCATAAGATCTTTTCCTGTAACAGGTCTCTTCATAAGTTTTTCCTTGATTCGTTCTAGCATGAATTATATTGCTGAAAAATAAGTTTATGAAAAAATTAAATATCTAAAAAATTAATTAATTCACAATTTTGTAATTTAACGAGTTTTTAATTCCCGAATATTCAACTGATTTATTAATTCTTTATAACGTACTCTATTTTTTTTTGACAAATAAGCCAGCAGTCGTTGACGTTTTCCCAGAATTTTTCGTAGACCCCTCTGAGATAAATAATCTTTTCTGTGCAATTCCAAATGTGAAGTAAGTCTTCGTATCTTATTAGTGAAACTGAATACTTGAAATTCAACGGATCCCCTGCTTTCTTCTTTTTTTTCTTGAAATGAAATGAATGTATTTTTTATCATAAAAAGAAATCCTTCCCTTTTTTATATGAATTGAAAGATATGAGTTTTACTGATCAGTAATAATAGTGGTATTTTTTTTTGTACAAGGATCTGAATTTAATTAGCAACTTATTATTCTTAATTTTATTAAAAAGTATAAATTTAGATCTAAAAAGGAGGATTCTTTTAATTTATTTATGTATCTGTTCTGATTGGTATCTACGTCATTGAGTAAATTAATCTCATGTATAAAGATTGAATTTAAAACAATCCCTCATATTTGTGCATACAGTTGTTTTCATATACCGTAACTTATATATTATATTATATTACCGTAACTTAATATATTATATTTATATATTATATTTTTATATTTATAGTAAAAAGGATCTATCATTAATGAATTTTAAATCGTGTATACATATGTATTCTTATCATACTGAAACGATTTCCGTTAGTAGTATTAAACCAATAGCGATTCATACAAGCTAAATCTTCTAATCTAAAGTTGGGCCAAAGAAAGGATTTTAATTTAATGAGGTTTTTTTTATCCTTATCAAGATCTTTATTTTTATGCAAAACTGTGGTCCAGTTTTGAATATTCTTATCAAATCTTGAATTTATATCCCTCGTATTTTTTTTTTTTAAGTTGAAACAAATTAGAATTCGAAATTCTCTACGTCGTTTAGGGGATAGAATATTTTCCGGAACAAAGAAATCATAATTATTATTTTTTTTTTTTACAGTTTTGTTTTGATATTTTGTAATGGATTTTTCAATTTTTTTTTTGTATCTTTTACTTTTTTTTTGTTTATTTTTATGAACCAATGAAATATCTATGGTTCTATATATCATAAGTTGTCCATCGTTTTTTACAGACAAACGTACAGGTTCAATAATAAAAATTCCTTTTTTCATTAATTTTGCAAAAGTTAAATTCTTTTCAATCATTAGAATGTCTAGACTCATCTCCCCTCTTTCAATAGAAGATATCGCTATATCGTTTGGATTTTTTAGTCTAACCAAGAGACAGTATACTTTTACATTATTGAGAATTTTTTGATTAAAAAAACAATTCCATCGCAATTGAAAACGCGAATACCTTGTGAGAAATAAATTGAGTTCCGCTTCTGTATTGCTTTTGTATTGTTTTTTATTTTTACGTTTTTTTATCTTCGATTCCGCATAATTTTCTTCAATATTTTTTTCTTGGTTTGATATAGCTGGTTCAGGATTTCTTTTTTTTTCTTTATCTGATTCAAGCTCTCCTTGACCCGCCGATTCTTTTTCTTCTTTATTTAGATTATAAAATCGAGGGTTTTTTTTTTCATTTGATCGTATAAAACCTTTTTTCTTTCCAGTGATCTTTTTATTAACATTTTTGTTTTCATTAAAATTTAAAAGAAGTAATTTAATTGGTATCACCCAAGGTTTCTTTTTATATGTACTAGAAAAAAATAAAAATTCTGGAAAGAAAAAAAATTCAAAATTTGTTATACGACGATTTATTATTTCTTCATTCATTCCCATCCAATCAAAAAAGTTTCTTTTTTTATTGGCAAGACCCGTCTTAGTTATTTTATCAACTCTTTGATAATTCTGAACTTTAGTCTTAATATATTTTTTTTTACTCTTGGTATCAATCCAGGGCTCAATATTGAATTTTTTTCTAAACCAAAAGTTTAGAATTCTCCAATCCAAATATTTTCTATGCCGGATGTCCCCCATACCCCGAATATTATATTTTTCTAGAAAATAAGAGATTAAACAATTATCTAGAGTAATACCTATAGACATGTCAAAAATTTTTTTTTCCGTAGAATGAATAGATTTGTAGCAAAAAAGATTATATATATAATCTTTTTTTAAATTGTGTTTTGGATTTAATAACGAGTCGGCTTCAAAAAAATTTTGTTTTTTGTAATTATCAACTTTGTTTTTTTCATATGAATCCTCTTTGGTTAAACTTGGCTTTAGAACTAGCGAGTCTTCATTTATTTTCTTTTTCCATTTTTGGGTTACTAATCTAGCCCACGCAACCTGAGGTAAATTGTATTGATAATGACTTCGTAACCAGTTTTTCCATGCATTTACTTCGGAATTTAAAAGTGTTTTATCTTTTAATTCATAATGAAAGATTCCTTGTTCTTGAAAAAAATCCTTTATTTGATTCTTAACAAAAAAGGATGTTATGCATATGTTATATTCAAGAACAGCCTTTAATTTCGAAAAGTTACTAACTTGACTTTTTGATAATTTGTAAAATACATATGCTTGTGATAAAGAGCGTAGGTCATAACTAAAAAATTTTTTTTTTGATATAAAATTTTTTATAGTCGAAATAAAATAAATGGTATTTTTTTTTTTTAATTTTTCTCCAGTTTCTTCATTCTTGTAAATATATTTATCAATAATTGTTTTTGTTGATTCAAAAAAAAGTTGTGTAGTAATTCTTGGAATATTAATGATACCTAGAAAAATAGCTATAGACAGTTGTTCGATGTAAAATTTTATAAAAAAAACAGATTTACGAATTAATCGGGTATTTTGTCTTTTGAATGTCTGCCAAAATTTTTTTGATGACTTAATTATTTTATAACCATAACGCGATTTGTTACAACTATTTGTTAGGTTTTGTTTTTCTTTTGAAATTCCTTCTATTTGATTTCTGATTGTCTTTATTCTATCAATCAAAAATTTTTTTTTTTTTTTGCTGAGTGAAAAATTTATCCACCCCGTGGATTTATTTTGAACAGATAGTTCATGAATCATCTGATTACTCATTATTGAATCTTTTTTAGTTTCATTTAATTCATATTTTTCTCTCAGGCCAAATAATGGAATTAGATTTCGTTTTGAAAGGTCTTTAATTTTTCCTTTTATAAAAAGAAAGTTTTTGATAATCCAGTGTTTAATTTCTTTTGCGACTTTTAGGAAAATTGTTGCTCTTTCTTTGAAAATCCTTAAAACCAGAAAAGACTTAGTTTTGAGTTTTTTTATTCTTTTTTTTAATTCTTTAGAAATAGGTTCAAAAAAAGAGGGCTTTTTTTGGGCAGAACCAAACGGTAGTTCGGTTTCCATCCCCCAAACTGTTAAAAAACAAAAATCGTTTTTTTCTACTTTTTCTTTTGTTTTTTTTAGCCGAGCCTTCCGAGATGCTTGAAATTTAGATTTATGCCAAGGTTTAAGATAAAAAGGAAATAGGATTTTTATCTGAATACCATCCGTTAACCAGTTTCTTGGAAATTCTGTTTCGGACAGTTGAACCCCATTATAAGTGCATTTAACATGCATTTCACGTTTCCAATCCTTTAAATCCTCGGACCACTCGGTAAATTGAAATAATAACATACGGACGCTATTTTTAATTATTATCAATAAAGGTAATATAATATATTTTCTAAGAATAGATTGAGTTACTAAGAGAGAACCTCTTATTATTTGAGCAAATAGGAAGCTATCCCAAGTTTCTGCAATTTCTATCCGTTTTTTTTCTTCTATTTTTGATTGTTCTTCTTCTTTTTTTTCAATTGTTTTTTTTTTTTTTTTCCAC